AATAGGAAACCCCTGCATTCGATCCAGTTTGAGTTCTCATTGGAGTGGAGTCTCTTACCAGGCCAGTTTTAAGCCCTTATAGTTACCTTCCTTCTGTCAGCGATCTAGTTTGAGTGGTAGTTCCAGCCGAGGGAAGAGGTGAATACGAGCCATTAGGAGAGCCTTACTTTAAAGCTAGTGAGTTGGAAAGCAGTCCTTTTTATAGCCCTTCGCTTCCTAACGAGTGTACCGAACGTAAGGGTCCAAACCAAACAAGCTAAGGGTGGGTGGCTCAAGAGGACTTCTTATTTTTTTCTAGCCTATATTTCATGCAGCCATAGCCGCCTTACTGGGGTTTGAGTTGCAGTTCCCTCCTACCCATTTCCAGCCATTGGCCATCCAGTTGGAGTAGATAGCCCCAGGAGAAGTATAAGTCCCTCACCGAGTAGAAGTGTTTTTAGTTGTCTCCCGCTGCGCCCCTTGGACCTTGGATTGGAGGAGTATTTCCATTTAAAGCAGGAATTTTAAAGCCAGCCAGTTTCATTGGTAAGTGCTTCCATACAATCCTAAAAAAAAAGTCCTGCTACCTGCGAACCATTGCCAGTTACCGGTGGCCCATACGAGGTTTCCAGGCGAGCTTCTCTTTTAGCTAGTTCCCTGCCAGAAAGCAGTTCTCTTACGCAAGCCAGGAAAGCAAGTCTTCGTCTTTCTTAAAGCCTGTGTTAGTCGTGCTTCCATTCGATATCCATATCCATCCGAGTTTCGAAGAATGCTTTTCTTGATAGTACTAAGGGCTATACATATAGTGGAAGTGGTAAGTTTATCCAATTACAGTATGAGTTGCCCTCTATCCCGTGGGACTTCTGTTACATCCCGTGATACTTTCCTTCCAGCGATTGAGCCTTCCCTGTAATCCAGCTCATTCAATCAAGTTCCACCAAGCAAGCTAAGGGCAAGGGTAGGTGTAACGGTATTTTGTTTACCACCCAGTAAATTTCTTTCTGTCTCTGGTAGGGCTCTAGCTAACAGATGGATATCTTTACATGGGGTTTGAGTTGCTGGCGCCTTACATGTCGTTGGAAGTTGCCTGCCAGCCCGACCTGTTGGCCATACCATAGTGTGAGTACCAAAAGCTCTAGTATCTCCCAAGTCTGCAGTCTTTTCCAAGCCAAGGCAAAGATCCAGAGCTGGGGCAGGCTAGGACTATTCTCTTATTTGAGTTGCTTTCGATGGCAGACTAGGAAAGAAGGAAAGCCAGCTAGATAAAGGGCTAGAGCAGGCCAGGGTAAAGGCCCTAATCTGATATTTCATTTGTTAATGTTAAGTTTCTCATTTTAGAGTGCTTCTAAGATAATATCTATAGGTCTATCATCTTCTCCTAATAGCCGCCTAGTTCCAATAATAGTAGGGCTAACTAGAGATCTTTCCTTGGCCAGATAGAGATAGATAGGAATATCACAGTAATACTTTCCTTTAATAACATGCTAACGAGCGTAATAGCTAAAGAAGGGCATAAGGAAGAAGTTTCATACCGAGCATACGAGGCATACCTGTAAGACCTTGGCTAAGAGGCCTAACGTGTCTAACGGTCTAAACGAGCTATACGGTCCATTAACGTTGCTTAATTGGCCTTAGCGTTTCGCACTAAGTAAGCAAGCTACCTTATTTATGTGCTCTAGTCGAACAAGCAAGCCAGCCTAGCAGAGTCAGCCTTCCCTCTTCTCTTCACTGGCTCTGATCTCATCAGACTCGTATCCAGCCTCTCGTTCCTCGGTCTCGGTGCTCGGTCCAGGAGAAGAGAAAGACTCGGATCCAGGTAGGGAAAAATACCGGTATCCTAGCTCCATTTCAAGCCTAAGCTCTCCCTCCGCTTCTCGATCCCCAGCTTCCGCTGCTAAGCAACCATCTTCTCTCTCTTCGTCTCCCACTCCTTCTCCCATCACTGGGTATTGGACACCAAGAGGCAGGTACTGAACCCCGAGAGTGAAGGCGATTCACCGAAACCACAAGTGTTATCACGTATCTAATGTCCATTGACCCACCTTCAAATTGGGTAGGAGATATGAGGCCACCGGAACCAAACCCCGATTCCGATGACTTTACTCCAGGGGGAACGAACGAATGAGAGATAGGAAGCTCCGACCCAACGAGGGGCCCAGGAAACCCACCTCTTCTTCACCGGGATGAGAGGCGCATCAGACTCTGCATCTTCATCTCTATCCGTTTCCCGCCCTATCGAGTGGATCAACTGCTTTAGCAGCTGGGCCCTTCACTGCAGAGCATCCAATTCCCAACTAATCTATTCCGAACGGAAGCGATCGATCGAATGGAGCTAGCTTACAAGAGAAGGCCCGATAAGCTTCGAAGTTCTACTGGCCAATCCAATGAGGGATTTTATTCATAGTTTGGAAGGTTTCACCTTCTCTATCGGGGCGCCTTCCGCCTCTCTTTCCCTCGTTACTGATGCCGCTACAGATGCTCCTAGCAGGGTGATTCCTCCCATTGGGAAGAGAAGACAGGA